AAAATAAATCCACTCGGTTTCAGACTTGGTACAACCCAAAGTCATCATTCCTTTTGGTTCGCACAACCAAAAAATTATTCCACGGGTATACAAGAAGATGAAAAAATACGGAATTGTATCAAGAATTATGTACAAAAAAATAAGAAAACGCCTTCGGGTTTCGAAGGAATTGCACGTATCGAAATTAAAAAAAGAATCGATTTGATCCAAGTCATAATCTATATTGGATTCCCAAACTTATTAATAGAGGGCCGAGCACGAGGAATCGAAGAATTACAGATGAATGTACAAAAGAAGTTTCATTCTATGAATCGGAGACTCAACATTGCTATCACAAGAGTTGAAAAACCTTATGGACAACCTAATATTCTTGCAGAATATATAGCTTTACAATTAAAAAATAGAGTTTCATTTCGAAAGGCAATGAAAAAAGCTATTGAATTAACTGAACAAACGGATACAAAAGGAATTCAAGTGCAAATCGCAGGACGTATCGACGGAAAAGAAATTGCACGTGTCGAATGGATCAGAGAGGGTAGGGTTCCTCTACAAACAATTCGCGCTAAAATTGATCATTGTTCCTATACAATTCGAACTATCTATGGAGTATTAGGCATAAAAATTTGGATATTTGTGGACGAGGAATAATGAATAATGGACCTTTATTTTATTTGTTTTGCTGGCCTGCCCAACAATAGAACAAAAAAAGAAAATGACAAACTGTTTTCATCCTTTTTACGTTAAATCAAACAAAAATGAGCAATTCTAATTCTATAAGATTTAATAAAAATTCGATTGACCATTTAATTTAATATAATTGCTATGCTTAGTGTGTGACTCGTTAGTTTTTTTAGAGTTCGTTTATAGTTGGGATTAAAAAAAAAATGACTAACCCCCACTATGAACTTACTAACTATATAAACTAATAACCAACTTATTGCTTCGTATTGTCGAGATTCCAAAAAACAGTCACTATATGACTGGATCGATCATATAGTTGTAGCAACTGACATTTTTTCAAAAAAATAAAATAGAAATCTGATTATAGGTTGCAAGGCAAAAAATAAGGGGGGGATGTGGATAAATGGAAGGATGATAGAAAGAGAGAACAAAAGTATCAATGATATATGATTCCAAATATGTATGGTCTATGAATTATCTCACAAAAGGCAGTGTGATAAAGCATGAATACCGATACTGATATAAATAATAAAGGTAATAAAGATAAAGAGCCTCGGGTTAATAGAAACTAAGGAAATTGACTCGGGAACGAATTTTGTCGGGGGCTCCATTGCGGAGTTCGGGCCTAACCATTAACGAAGAGGCTATGGGAACGACAGAACCTGTGATTATATAAGATTCTCTTGAAAACGAATCTTAATTATTCATTGGGTGGGATGGCGGAACGAACCAAGAACAAATTGATTTATTGATTTATTCTAAAAAGTCATGAATTGACCCTACGAATGAAGCAGGAAAGAGTCAATATTCGCCCGCGAAACCTTTAGTTTTAGTTATTGAATTACAATATTTTGGCACGATTCAATAGGAAAAAAATAAGAATTCATCACGTTATATGTTATATAAAGAAGCATTCTATAAATATACAAAAAAAAATATAAATGTCCGGTTGTATGGTATATACAGCTTACTCTTACTATATAACAATACTATTAACAAATTAAATTTCAATAAATCCCATTACATTACTAAGTCTAAGTGTAGTGTATTGTATATTATTTATTTTATTAAATACATGTGTATCCGCAGTAATATTAATGAATCATTTCATTCGTGAGGAGCCGGATGAGAAGAAACTCTCATGTCCGGTTCTGTAATAGAGGTGGAATTCATTTAAGAAACAACCATCAACTATAACCCAAAAAGAACCAAATTTCGTAAACAACATAGAGGAAGAATGAAGGGAATATCTTGTCGAGGCAATCATATTTGTTTCGGCAGATACGCTCTTCAGGCACTTGAGCCCGCTTGGATCACGGCTAGACAAATAGAAGCAGGACGAAGAGCAATGACACGATATGCGCGTCGTGGCGGAAAAATATGGGTACGTATATTTCCCGACAAACCTGTTACAGTAAGACCCGCGGAAACACGTATGGGTTCGGGGAAGGGAGCCCCAGAATATTGGGTATCCGTTGTTAAACCAGGTCGACTACTTTATGAAATGGGCGGGGTATCAGAAACTGTAGCCAGAGCAGCTATTTCAATAGCTGCGTGCAAAATGCCTATACGAACTCAATTCGTTATTGTGTGATAGGGATGTAGAAATCAAAAAGGGGTATTGATGATGAAAAAATATAGGTTTATTTATTTCTGGACAGGCAATATTTATTTTTTTCTTTATCCTTTGCAGTGAAATAACAGATAAAAAAAAAAAAATGATATGATTCAACCTCAGACCCTTTTGAATGTAGCGGATAATAGCGGAGCTCGAAAATTGATGTGTATTCGAATCATAGGAGCTGGTAATCAACAATATGCTCATATTGGTGACGTTGTTGTTGCCGTAATCAAAGAAGCAATACCAAATATGCCTCTAGAAAGATCAGAAGTGATTAGGGCTGTAATTGTACGTACATGTAAAGAGCTCAAACGTAACAACGGTATGATCATACGATATGATGACAATGCCGCGGTTGTTATTGATCAAGAAGGAAATCCAAAAGGAACTCGAGTTTTTGGCGCGATCGCTCGGGAATTGAGACAGTTGAATTTTACTAAAATAGTTTCATTAGCTCCCGAAGTATTATAAATACTAGTAGATTAGACTATGATGTAGTGAGGTATCTAAAATGGGTCAAGTTAGTGGATTGGATTATGTCTCACGCATATACTTTTAATTAATAAATATATAAATTTATATTAATATTAAATTAATTTTATTTTAATAATTCAAAAAAACATGTTGATTATATTAAAATTAGGGGGTACAAATAATTATAGTTCGTCATGGGTAAGGATACTATTGCCGATATAATAACTTCTATAAGAAATGCTGACATGCATAAAAAAGGAACGGTTCGAATAGCATCTACTAATATTACCGAAAACATTGTTAAAATACTTCTACGAGAAGGTTTTATTGAAAATGTTCGGAAACATCAGGAAAATAACAAATCTTTCTTGGTTTTAACCCTGCGACATAGAAGGACTAGAAAGGAAATATATAGAACTATTTTAAAACGTATCAGCCGACCCGGTCTACGAATCTATTCCAACTATCAAGGAATTCCTAAGATTTTAGGCGGAATGGGGATTGTAATTCTTTCTACTTCTCGAGGTATAATGACAGACCGAGAAGCTCGACTCGAAAAAATTGGGGGAGAAATTTTGTGTTATATATGGTGATCCTCTCCCCCCATTATCCTAATTTTATCTATAACTTCCCATTTATTTGTGAAATAGAGAGCGAGTTTTATATAACCCTTCCCCCGTTAGTTGATAACTCAAGGAGTTGCCTAGAATGAAAGAACAAAAAAGGAATGAGAAATATGAAAATAAGGGCTTCTATTCGTAAAATTTGTGAAAAATGTAGACTGATTCGCAGGCGCGGACGGATTATAGTGATTTGTTCCAATCCGAGACATAAGCAGAGACAAGGGTAATCCTTATAAAATATAAAAAAGAATTTTCGATAAAGAAAAGAAGGACCCATATAAAAAAAGAAAGAATCCGTTTTAACATGAGATGGATATCTCCGCATCTTTCTGTATATTTATGACTTATATTTATGAGATGATAAAATATGACAAAACCTATACCAAGAATCGGTTCACGTAAGAATGGGCGTATTGGTTCACGTAAGAATGGACGTAGAATACCAAAAGGAGTTATTCATGTTCAAGCAAGTTTCAACAATACCATTGTAACTATTACAGACGTACGAGGTCGGGTAGTTTCTTGGGCCTCCGCGGGTACTTCTGGATTCAAGGGCACAAGAAGGGGGACACCCTATGCTGCTCAAGCAGCAGCGGTAAATGCTATTCGTACGGTAGTTGATCAGGGTATGCAACGAGCAGAAGTTATGATAAAAGGCCCTGGTCTCGGAAGAGATGCAGCATTACGAGCCATTCGTAGAAGTGGTATACTATTAAGTTTCGTGCGCGATGTAACACCTATGCCACATAATGGATGTCGACCCCCTAAAAAAAGACGTGTGTAGAAATAAGAATTAAAAGGATTTCAAGAGAAATAAATGATTCAATGATCTAATCTAAAGAATAATATTAGTATGGTTCGAGAGGAAGTAGCCGGGTCTACTCGAACACTACAGTGGAAATGTGTTGAATCAAGAATAGACAGTAAGCGTCTTTATTATGGTCGTTTCATTCTGTCCCCGCTTATGAAAGGTCAAGCCGATACCATCGGTATTGCCATGCGAAGGGCTTTACTTGGAGAAATAGAAGGAACATGTATCACATGCGCAAAATCTGAGAAGGTACCCCATGAATATTTTACAATAGTAGGTATTAAAGAATCAGTCCACGAAATTTTAATAAATTTGAAAGAAATTGTATTGAGAAGTACTCTATATGGAGTTAGAGACGCAGCCATTTGCGTAAGGGGTCCTAGATACGTAACCGCTCAAGATATCATCTCACCACCTTCGGTGGAAATAGTTGACACAACACAGCATATAGCTACCCTGACGGAACCAATTGATTTGTGTATTGGATTACAAATCAAGAGAGATCGGGGATATCGTATGAAACCTACAAATAACTCTAAAGATGGAAGCTACCCTATAGATGCCGTATCCATGCCTGTTCGAAATGCAAATCATAGTATTCATTCCTATGGGAATGGGAATGAAAAACAAGAGATACTCTTTCTCGAAATATGGACGAACGGGAGTTTAACTCCTAAGGAAGCACTTTATGAAGCTTCTCGTAATTTGATTGATTTATTTATTCCTTTTCTACATGCGGAGGAAGAGGGCATTAATTTCAAGGAAAATGAAAACAGGTTTACTTTACCCC